CAATCATCCCCAGATGAAATATCCCTTCTATCTTATCCCTTCTATCTTGGGATCTTGTATTTCGTCTCGGGAGGAGTCGGCTTGTAATTTTGGGAGCTACACTGAAGATAGCTATCGAGGAGATAAGGGCATTTTCTTCATCTATTGCTCGGTCAATAAATTATTATTCTAAAAATTGGAATGGAAACTCCAAGTATCGGGCAAGTTAGATAACCCTAACCCGATACTTGGCTTATGAATGGGATTTCGAGTCCCACTCAAAGGATTTGGAGTCCTTCGGAAACAAGGAAAGGGTGGGATTTCGAGTCCCACCCCCTGTGTGTTTGATGAGACACCAAACAACCAACTACTAAGATTTTTGGTTCACCTCATTTACATTCGAATCTTTGAGAGGAATCACGTTCATATCTCAGTCGTTCTTTTCTTTTTCTTTTTCTTCTCTCTCTATCTGTAAGACTATTCCTTGAGTTTCGGGTCTCGCTCCAATCCTCTCGGATGTTAGGATTTGCTGTCCCAGTCTTGGTTCGGAAAGAGAAAGAAGAAAAGGTGGGACTTACTGCCTCACATATCTCTGCAACGGGACCCACTCGTCTCTCGAGTCTGGGAGACATTTTCAGTGCTACTTCACTCGAGAAGACAAGCATGGAAATCGACCAAGTAAAAATTTTGAGTTCCATTGGTGAGAAGCAAGAAGTCGAGAGACTTCTTCCAGAAATGCGAGAACTCTGGACGCCTCGCGTGGGATTCGAACCTCCGTACTACGCGGCGCTATATTTCGAGTCCAGTATGCCTACCCCTCTCTCGAAGCAGGGAGACGCGGTGGAGTTACGTTCACCAATCCAATTATACAGGTATATCTATATGCTTGTCAACTGCTGAACCGAATTTCCATCTCTTTTTTACCAAATTTACTAACTGGGAGACTCCACTCGGGTCAGGTTTAGACGAGGTCCCCGGACCTTTTCCGTTACTCATTGCTTCTTCATGGAGTGGTAGGGTTCCACTTCATACTGACGATGGCCGAGGGTTCGAATCTATTCTCGCCCGCAATCAATCATCCCTAAAGGGGTGGTTGATTCCCTCTTCCTACAGAGACTTCTTTTCACGACCTGGCAAGCCGACGCCTGTCTCGTAAGCAAATCTTTTTTTCAGTATCAATCAAATAATACCATGTGAGAGAGAGGCATCCTCCTTCCGCCTAAACACTTGGATGTAGCAGCATGGGTTGTCACTGCCCAACCCCAGCTGTGCATCGCGCGGAAATACTTATATCTCCCCCGGAATAGACGAGTGATCATTTTCCTAGCAAGTGATTCCGGGTGCGAAAAGACAAATACAAGCTAGATAAGAGAATGTCAGGATCAATTACCGAAGGAGATATAACTACTTCATAAGTTGCAGAGACAGACTAGTTGGGGCAGCAGAAGCAGAACCGGCTTTTAATAAAAATCATTCGAAGAAAAAAAAAGTTCGCGTCACAATTTGAAGTGAGTCTAGAATAAAGTATTCCGTGTGATCCCGATAATGGGATCTATTAATATACCCGATAGGATTGATGCTAGTGCACGAATGATCATAGCTATTTCAATAGAACTTTTTGAAATTGAAATTGATGGAGAAACTAATGAATTTTGTATATAAGTTGTGGATGCATCGCTCCTCCCATTCTTCCCAGTGAACATTAATTTAATTATTTTGAGATAGTAGTAGATGGAGATGACACTTGTGACGAGCGCTACCAGAACTGATGGGTACGAACCAGCTTTCCATCCATGCCGAAAGAGATAGAGTTTACCGAAAAAACCGGATGGTGGAGGGATACCCCCTAGGGATGGTGAACGTAAAACCGGAGAGAATGTTAGAACAGGATCCTTCATGTATAATCCCGCGTAATCCCTAATATTATCAGTTCCGGTTCGTAAACCAAATGAAGTGATACGAGCAAAAGTTCCCAGATTCATGAGTATATAAATAAACGTATAAGTTATCATACTTGCGTAACCGTTCTCCGGGTCTGCAGCAAGTATTCCAATCATAATATATCCAATTTGGCTTATAGAGGGATAAGCTGGCATACGTTTCATGCTTATTTGAGTAACGGCAATTAGATTTCCTAATATCATGCTAGAAGTAGCCGATAATCCTACCACGATATGCCACTCATTAGATAAATGTGGGAAAATTAGACCGAAGAGTCGCGTAGATAAAGCTGGAGCTGCTACTTTAGAGGTAACAGAAAAAGAAGCAACGACTGGTGTAGGAGAGTCAGAGTCGAAAAGAAGATTTTCGATCTTTCCGCTCATTCAGAACCGTGCATGAAATTCCCACTTCACACGGCTCTTGGTTCATAAGAGATTCACGACTGATATTGCTCCCAGAACCTTCCTCGTGTATGTTTCAAACCCATTCTTCCTCGAATAATTCATAATCATTCAATATGAGGACTAATTGTTAACTTCTCGGAGAATCCCTCATCATTTGTTTAGATTACCCACCAGCAGTTTCGTCTCGAATTTTTCCTTGCTTGTTTGTCCTTCTTAATTTTTCACCGCAATCCTTTCGACAACTAAAACTACTTGTCGAGTTGGTAGGCACACACGCCCGGCGGGGGAGACAAATTGTGACTTTTTTCGTTCCTAGCG